TTCGTAGGAACAAAGAGAAGCAGATTTATTCTATACTCGATAAGTACCAATACGCAATGGGGGAGTTGATCCCATTTTCTATGAGCGAATGAGTCCATACTTATTTATCATTAGAAAGACCTATTCATAATAATTTGAGTTTATTCATTCTGTCTCTCTTTATGAATTTTTAGAATCTATGGATAAAATAAATACGATAAAAACCAATATGAATATTATAAAGACAATAAAAAAATTGTTACGTTTCCACCTCAAAGTGAAATATAGTATTTAATTCTTTCTTTCATTTAATGCCTATTGGTGTTCCAAAAGTTATATTCCGAAAACCTGGAGATCCAATTTCATCTTGGATTGACATATAGTGCGACTTGTCAGATATATTGGGTCATATGGTATTTCCCCGTTCTCTCCCCCGATCGAGATATCCCCCGTTTCGCCCAAGAAAGATAAATTGAATCATCAAAAATTTGGAGCGTGAAGTGCAATTAGATCCATTTTTGAGGGGATTCATATTACTATTATCAATTAGAATAATTCAATTAGAATAATTTATGGTTGGCTTGGTTGGACTAAAAAAATGAAGTATCCAGGCTCCGTTTAGAAAAAATCCAATTGGATTGGTAAGATATCTATGATTGCTATTCATATTTTTCTTTGTAAAGAGATCCTAATTGTCAAGCAAAGTTATCTCAACTCTAATAAATACTTGTATAAAATGAATTGAAAAAAAAAAAAAAGAAATACAAAAAGAAATGGTAATGGGAGCATTTGTCCTATATGTACAAATCCAAATCGGGCGGATCTTTACCCGGAGTAGAGCATAAACCTAAAAAGATGAAAAAGACCCATTCAGGAACAAGAAAATACCATCGCGGTTTGGATTAAATCTCGATGAAAGAATACATCAATGAGAAGTTAATTCGATAAGTTTAATGACCCTTTCTTATAACTTCGAATTTTATAATGGAAAATCAAAAATATAAAAAAGGAGTAAAAACTCGTCTTTATTGAAAAATCGAAGAAAAGCCCTTTCGTTAGAAATAAGAAAGAACCTTTCTAGAAAAAAAGAAAGAGGACTGGAATCTATACATTGATTCACAATTTTTTTGAACCGTATGCATCAAAAGGTGCATGTACGGTTCCTAAGGGATACAATTTTACCCTAATCAACCGACTTTATCGAGAAAGATTACTTTTTTTAGGCCAAGGGATTAGTACTGGGCTTTCGAATCAACTTATTAGTCTTATGATATATCTCAGTATGGAGGATGAGACCAAAGAGCTGTATTTGTTTGTAAACTCTCCTGGGGGCTGGGTAATACCTGGGATCGCCATTTATGATACTATGCAATTTGTGCGACCAGATATCCATACAATATGCATAGGATTAGCTGCTTCAATGGGATCTTTTATCCTGGTCGGAGGACAACTTAACAAACGTATAGCATTCCCTCACGCTTGGCGCCAATGAGGTTTTTATTTGAGAGAAAAAAGAAGACTATGCCTTCGCCATATGAATACTAAGTAATAATAGCATGGCACTTCGAATTCGATATGAGAAATTTTTGTATTGTTTTTTTTTTCAAAACATTAGATTTTGTATCGAGAGAGTAGTATGAGATAAGGGGTATTTCCGATTTTCTCTTATCTATCGGGAGTTCAGTTCAGCGTCACAAACTTTTTTGTTTTCATGCCGGAGAGTTCTTAACAATATTTATGTTATGAAAGAGTACGAAAAAAAAATATTTTTTCCTTATTTGATCGGATTAAAAAGAAACTTTGGGATTGCTGAATCACAGACAAAAAAAGAAAAAAATAAACATATAAAGCAACGGAGCCATCATAGTATTTTTGAACTACTCCGAAAGGAAGGATGGCAATTTGATTATTTACCCATCTGAGTCTGATAGATTCTATTTTTCTCTTTCTTCAATAGAAAGGAGAGGGGTCAATTTTCTTGTATAGCCGTATGCACAAAAGATGCCTGTACGGTTGTTCAATTCTATCTTTTTTCTATTCTTTATCTTTCTTTTCTCTTTGCTTTATCATGCGAGATAGGAGAAGCTTTTATTTTGTTATATCATCAGGGTAATGATGCATGAACCTGCTTGTGGTTTTTATATGGCACAAGTAGGCGAATTTGTCGTGGAAGCGGGAGAACTGCTGAAACTGCGTGAAACCCTCACAAGGGTTTATGCAGAAAGAACGGGCAAACCCTTATGGGTTGTATCCGAAGATATGGAAAGAGATATTTTTATGTCAGCAGCAGAAGCCCAAGCTTATGGAATTGTTGATTTTGTAGCGGTTCAAGGAAAATAACATGGATTTCGCGCAAATCTGTGATTTGAGATTTTATCTTCGAATTGAATATTCTATTAACTAGAAGTAATTCACCATCATTCGGTTAGGATCAATCTAAACCAACCCATCATATTATGTATACGATTCAACATGCCAACTATTAAACAACTTATTAGAAATACAAGACAGCCAATCAGAA